GCTAGTGTAGCTTAACGCAAAGCATAGCACTGAAAATGCTAAGATAAAATTTAAAAACTTTCACAAGCACTGAAGGTTTGGTCCTGGCCTCAGTATTAATTTTGACTAAATTTACACATGCAAGTTTCTGCAAACTAGTGAAAACGCCCTAATCATACTCTTTATTTGTTTAGGAGCTGGTATCAGGCATATACATTGTGCATGACCCATGACACCTCGCCTAGCCACACCCCCAAGGGAATTCAGCAGTGATAGATATTGGATAATAAGCGCAAGCTTGAACCAGTTATAGTTAAAAGAGTTGGTCAATCTCGTGCCAGCCACCGCGGTTATACGAGTGACTCACATTAATATTTCACGGCGTAAAGGGTGATTAAAAAAAACTAAAAAGTACTAAAGTTATAACTTTATAAAGCTGTTATACGCTATCATAAAAAGAATAATACACCAACGAAAGTGACTTTATCTAACTAGAACTTTTGACCTCACGATAGTTAAGACACAAACTAGGATTAGATACCCTACTATGCTTAACCTTAAATAGACCATACCTATTACTTTACCTTAGTCCGCCTGAGTACTACAAGCGCTAGCTTTAAACCCAAAGGACTTGGCGGTGCCCCAGACCCCCCTAGAGGAGCCTGTCCTATAACCGATAATCCACGTTAAACCTTACCACTTCTTGCCCTTACCGCCTATATACCGCCGTCGTCAGCTCACCCCATGAGGGTATAAAAGTAAGCATAATGGACTTCTCCAAAACGTCAGGTCGAGGTGTAGCGAATGAAGTGGAAAGAGATGGGCTACATTTTCTTTAAAGAAAATACGGACAATAGAATGAAAAAATATTCACAAGGTGGATTTAGCAGTAAGAAGAACTTAGGAAATTTTTCTGAAACCGGCTCTGAGGCGCGCACACACCGCCCGTCACTCTCCTCAATCTTAATTTCTTTCCTTTCATAAATAAACATGCTCTACAAGAGGAGGCAAGTCGTAACATGGTAAGTGTACTAGAAAGTGTACTTGGAATAATCAAAATATAGCTAAATCAGTAAAGCACCTCCCTTACACCGAGGAAATACCCGTGCAATTCGAGTTATATTGAACCTTAAAACTAGCCTAACCACTATTAATTAGTTACAATATTACTAATAAATTACATTAATATTTTATACTTAAAACATTTTTACAATCCTAGTATAGGCGATAGAACAGATATACTTAGCGCTATAGAGAGAGTACCGCAAGGGAAAGCTGAAAAAGAAATGAAATAACTCATTAAAGTAATAAAAAGCAAAGATTAAACCCTGTACCTTTTGCATCATGATTTAGTGAGAACAAGTGGGCAAAAAGACCTTAAGTCCACCTTCCCGAAACTAGACGAGCTACTTCGGAGCAGCATACTAGAGCTAACCCGTCTCTGTGGCAAAAGAGTGGGACGACTCCCAAGTAGAGGTAAAAAGCCTACCGAGCCTAGTGATAGCTGGTTACCCAAAAAAAGAACTTAAATTCTGCAATAATTATTCAATTCATCAAATTAGATTCCTAAACAAGATACCTTGTAAAAATTATTAGTTATTCAAAAGAGGTACAACTCTTTTGAATTAAGAAACAACTTTATTAGATGGGTAAAGATCATATTATATAAGGGTATAGCCCCAGTAGGCTTAAAAGCAGCCATCTAATTAGCAAGCGTTAAAGCTCCAGCTTTAATTTACCTATAATTTTGATATTAACTCCTAACCCTCTAACCAATATTGGGTTTTTTTATTATAACAATAAAAGAACATATACTAAAATGAGTAATTAGAGGATTAACCTCTCCAAACACCAGTGTAAGTCAGAAAGAATTAAATCACTGATTATTATCCGACACCAACCTGAGGTAATAATATTAATAATAAAAAACTAGAAAAACACATTTACCCAATCGTTAACCCTACACAGGAGTGTTTTAAGGAAAGATTTAAAAAAAATAAAGGAACTCGGCAAACATAAACTCCGCCTGTTTACCAAAAACATCGCCTCTTGCAAACACCGTATAAGAGGTCCCGCCTGCCCTGTGACATTGTTTTAACGGCCGCGGTATTTTGACCGTGCGAAGGTAGCGTAATCACTTGTCTTTTAATTAAAGACCTGTATGAAAGGCATCACGAGAGTTTAACTGTCTCTATTTTTTAATCAATGAAATTGATCTTCCCGTGCAGAAGCGGGAATAAAACCATAAGACGAGAAGACCCTATGGAGCTTTAAACACTTAAGTTACTATTTACTAACTTACCTCCCAAGGGATTAACTTCCATAATAATAAGCTAATTTAATGTTTTCGGTTGGGGCGACCGAGGAGTAAAAAAAAACCTCCTCATCGATTGAGTATATTACTTAAATATTAGAATGACAGTTCTGATGTATAGAATATCTAACGAACAATGACCCAGGACTAAATTTTCCTGATCAATGAACCAAGTTACCCTAGGGATAACAGCGCAATCCTTTCTAAGAGCCCATATCGACGAAAGGGTTTACGACCTCGATGTTGGATCAGGACATCCTAATGGTGCAACCGCTATTAAGGGTTCGTTTGTTCAACGATTAATAGTCCTACGTGATCTGAGTTCAGACCGGAGTAATCCAGGTCAGTTTCTATCTATGTAGATATTTTTCCTAGTACGAAAGGACCGGGAAAATGAAGCCTATGTTATAAATATGCTTCTCCCTCATCTGTTGAAATAAACTAAAACAGTTAAGAGGGGTCAATAATCTACTAAAGATTATAGTTAGTTAGGGTGGCAGAGCCTGGTAAGTGCGAAAGACCTAAACTCTTTAATCCAGAGGTTCAATTCCTCTCCTTAACTATGATAAACCTTATCCTAATTTATATTATTCACCCTATCGCCTACATCATTCCAGTATTATTAGCCACAGCATTCCTCACCCTAGTGGAACGAAAAATCTTAGGTTATATACAACTCCGTAAAGGCCCCAATGTAATTGGACCCTACGGACTACTCCAACCAATTGCTGATGGATTAAAACTTTTTACCAAAGAACCAATCCGCCCTTCATTCTCATCTCATTTTCTTTTCTTAATTACCCCAACTGCTGCACTAACATTAGCACTTCTTATATGAATACCCTTACCTATACCACACTCAATTTTAAACCTTAATTTAGGATTACTATTTATTTTAGCCATTTCCAGCTTAACTGTCTACACCATCCTTGGTTCTGGCTGAGCCTCCAACTCGAAATATGCCCTAATAGGAGCTTTACGTGCCGTAGCACAAACCATTTCATATGAAGTAACTCTAGGATTAATTCTTTTATCCCTAGTTATTATAGCAGGAGGCTTCACATTACACACATTTAATTTTACTCAAGAAACAATCTGACTCCTAATCCCAGGATGACCACTAGCCATAATATGATATATTTCAACATTAGCAGAAACCAACCGAGCCCCATTTGATCTCACTGAAGGAGAATCTGAACTAGTATCAGGATTCAATATTGAATATGCAGGAGGTTCATTTGCCCTATTTTTTCTAGCCGAATACTCAAATATTTTAATAATAAATACATTATCAGTGATTCTCTTTATAGGAACCTCATATAATCCACTTTTACCACAAATCTCAACATTAAATATTATAATTAAAGCAACCATCTTAACCATCCTATTTTTATGAATTCGTGCTTCATATCCACGATTTCGCTATGATCAACTCATACACCTTGTATGAAAAAATTTCCTACCACTCACATTAGCCCTTATCTTATGACACATCACCTTACCCTCCTCCCTAGCAAGCTTACCACCACTTACATAGGAAAAGTGCCTGAATTAAAGGACCACTTTGATAGAGTGGAACATGAATGTTAAAATCACTCCTCTTCCTTAGAAAAATAGGATTTGAACCTATCCTACAGAGATCAAAACTCTGTGTACTTCCTACTATACTATTTACTAAGTAAAGTCAGCTAATTAAGCTTTTGGGCCCATACCCCTACCATGTTGGTTAAAATCCTTCCTCTACTAATGAATCCCCTTGTACTATCTCTATTAATTCTTAGCTTAGGTCTCGGTACCACAATTACATTCTTAGGCTCCCACTGATTATTAATCTGAATAGGATTAGAAATTAATACCATAGCTATTATTCCCCTAATAATTTATCAACAACACCCCCGTGCAGTAGAAGCTACAACAAAATACTTTCTTACACAAGCAACAGCTTCTGCACTTCTCCTATTTGCAGGAACAACAAATGCCTGAATAACAGGACAATGAAACATTACAGATCTACTTTATCCAACCTCCGCCACACTAATCACATTAGCCTTAGCCCTAAAAATTGGACTTGCACCAGTACATTTTTGATTACCAGAAGTAATTCAAGGATTAAATTTAACTACTGGATTAATCCTTTCCACATGACAAAAACTAGCTCCATTCGCCATTCTACTACAACTTTACCCACTCCTTAACCCCAATATCCTCATCACTATAGGAATTAGCTCCATCATTGTAGGAGGATGGGGAGGCTTAAACCAAACTCAACTACGAAAAATCTTAGCATACTCATCAATTGCTCACTTAGGATGAATAATCACTATTATCCATTTCGCACCAAACTTAGCATTACTTAACCTAATTATTTATATCATTATAACAACATCAATATTTCTTATTTTTAATTTACTTAACTCAATAAAAATTAACTCAATTTCTATCTCAACAACCAAAGCCCCCCTCCTATCAATTATAGCATTAATAATTCTCCTCTCACTAGGAGGGCTCCCTCCACTATCAGGCTTCATACCAAAATGACTTATTCTTCAAGAATTAACTAAACAAGATTTATTTATTCCCGCCACTATTATAGCCTTAGGCACCCTACTAAGTTTATTTTTTTACTTACGCTTATGTTATACCATAACCCTAACTTTCTCACCAGCCCCAATCTTTTCATTCTCTTCCTGACAAACAAAAATTACTCAAACAAATACATTAACCGTTATTTCCACTTCCATATCATTACTCCTCCTACCCCTAACTCCAACACTATTAATACTATTACAATAAGAAATTTAGGTTAACAAGACCAAAAGCCTTCAAAGCTTTTAGTAAGAGTTTAAATCTCTTAACTTCTGATAAGACTTGCAAGACTCTATCTCACATATTCTGAATGCAACCCAGATGCTTTAATTAAACTAAAATCTTCTAGATAAACAGGCCTTGATCCTGCAACATCTTAATTAACAGCTAAGCGTTCAATCCAGCGAACTTTTATCTAGCCTTCTCCCGCCGTAAGACTGGGAGGCGGGAGAAGCCCCGGGAGAATTCCACTCCGTTTCAGGGTTTGCAACCCCGCGTAAACTTTACTACAAGACTTGGTAAGAAGAGGAATCTAACCTCTCTTCACGGAACTACAAGCCGCCACTTAACTCTCAGTCATCTTACCTGTGACAATCAATCGTTGATTATTTTCTACTAATCACAAAGACATCGGTACCCTTTATTTAATTTTTGGTGCCTGAGCAGGAATAGTTGGAACTGGCTTAAGTCTTTTAATCCGAGCCGAATTAAGTCAACCAGGAACCCTTTTAGGGGATGATCAGATTTATAATGTTATTGTTACGGCTCATGCCTTTGTAATAATCTTTTTTATGGTGATACCTATCATAATCGGGGGCTTTGGAAACTGACTTATCCCTCTAATAATTGGCTCACCAGACATAGCATTTCCACGTATAAATAATATAAGCTTCTGACTTCTGCCTCCCTCCTTTCTTCTTCTCCTAGCCTCAGCTGGTGTTGAAGCTGGAGCGGGAACAGGTTGAACTGTTTACCCTCCATTAGCAGGCAATCTTGCCCATGCAGGAGCTTCTGTTGACTTAACGATCTTTTCTCTACACTTAGCCGGAATTTCATCTATTCTAGCATCCATTAACTTCATTACTACAATTATTAATATAAAACCACCAGCAATTTCACAATACCAAACACCTTTATTCGTCTGATCCATTCTTGTAACAACTGTCTTACTTCTTCTAGCCCTCCCAGTACTAGCAGCAGCTATTACTATATTATTGACTGATCGAAATCTTAATACCACTTTCTTTGATCCTGCAGGAGGGGGAGATCCAATTTTATACCAACATCTATTTTGATTCTTTGGTCATCCTGAAGTTTACATTTTAATTTTACCAGGGTTTGGAATGATTTCACACGTAGTTGCTTACTATTCAGGCAAAAAAGAACCATTCGGTTATATAGGCATAGTATGAGCAATAATAGCTATTGGTCTTCTAGGATTTATTGTCTGAGCCCACCATATATTTACAGTAGGGATAGATGTAGATACACGAGCATACTTTACATCAGCTACAATAATTATTGCTATTCCAACAGGTGTTAAAGTTTTTAGCTGACTAGCCACTCTACATGGAGGGTCTATTAAATGAGAAACACCTCTACTATGAGCCTTAGGGTTCATTTTCTTATTCACAGTGGGAGGACTTACAGGAGTTGTTTTAGCTAACTCATCACTAGACATTGTTCTCCATGATACATACTATGTAGTAGCCCACTTTCACTATGTTTTATCAATGGGAGCAGTGTTTGCTATTATAGCAGGCTTTGTACATTGATTCCCTTTATTTACAGGATTTACACTTCACTCCACATGAACAAAAATTCAATTCTTAATTATATTTATTGGAGTAAACTTAACCTTCTTCCCACAACATTTCTTAGGGTTAGCAGGCATACCACGACGTTATTCAGACTATCCAGACGCATATACTCTCTGAAATGTAGTCTCATCTATCGGTTCTATAATATCCATAGTAGCTGTTATTATTTTATTATTTATTATCTGAGAAGCATTTGCCTCAAAACGTGAAGTCTTATCAATCGAACTTTCTAATACTAATGTAGAATGACTTCATGGTTGTCCTCCTCCCTATCATACTTACGAAGAACCAGCTTTTGTTCAAGTTCAACAATCAACTTATTAATAAGAAAGGAAGGAATTGAACCCCCATAAATTGGTTTCAAGCCAACCACATTACCACTCTGCCACTTTCTTGAGATTCTAGTAAAATAATTACATTACCTTGTCAAGGTAAAATTGTGAGTTAAACCCCCACGAACCTTAAATTAATGGCACACCCATCACAATTAGGATTCCAAGACGCAGCCTCCCCCGTAATAGAAGAACTTCTCCATTTTCATGATCATACATTAATAATTGTCTTTCTTATTAGCGCTTTAATCCTCTATATTATTGTAGCAATAGTAACTACTAAATTAACTAATAAGTACATTTTAGATTCACAAGAAATCGAAATCGTATGAACCATTTTACCTGCTATTATTCTTATTATAATTGCTCTACCATCATTACGAATCTTATATTTAATAGATGAAATTAATGATCCACACATCACAATCAAAGCTTTAGGTCATCAATGATACTGAAGTTATGAGTATACAGATTATGAAAATTTAGAATTTGATTCTTATATGATCCAAACTGAAGACTTAAATCCAGGTCAGTTTCGACTTCTAGAAACGGATCACCGTGTAGTAGTTCCAATAGAGTCCCCAATCCGAGTACTAGTAACAGCAGAAGATGTTTTACACGCCTGAGCAGTACCAGCACTTGGAGTAAAAATAGATGCAGTACCAGGTCGCTTAAATCAAACCGCCTTTATCATTTCACGACCTGGAGTTTATTACGGGCAATGTTCAGAAATTTGTGGTGCTAACCACAGCTTTATACCCATTGTAGTGGAAGCAGTTCCTTTAGAATATTTTGAAAATTGATCTTCATTAATATTAGAAGAAATTTCATTAAGAAGCTAAACAGGGTTCAGCATTAGCCTTTTAAGCTAAAAATTGGTGACTCCCAACCACCCTTAATGATATGCCACAACTTAATCCAAGTCCATGATTTCTAATTTTTTTATTCTCTTGATTATTTTTCCTAATTGTCTTACCACATAAATTAACATCCTATTTATTTAACTATGATCCAAACCTAAAAAACATTGAAAAACAAAAACCAGAACCCTGAAACTGACCATGATCCTAAACTTCTTTGATCAATTCATTAGCCCATCATTAGTGGGTATTCCACTTATTATCTTAGCAATTATTATACCAGCAATACTTTTTCAAACCCCCTCTAACCGATGACTTAATAATCGTTTAATTACTTTACAAACATGATTTATTAACCGATTTACATATCAACTTATACAACCATTAAACTTAGGAGGACATAAATGAACTATTATTTTTACAGCACTTATACTTTTCTTAATTACCATTAATCTCTTAGGACTCTTACCCTACACATTCACACCAACAACACAACTTTCATTAAATATAGCCTTTGCCATTCCATTATGATTAATAACAGTATTAATTGGAATACTTAATCAACCAACTATTACATTAGGTCACCTTTTACCAGAAGGTACCCCATCCCTTTTAATTCCAATTCTTATTACTATCGAAACTATCAGCTTATTTATTCGCCCTTTAGCCTTGGGAGTTCGACTTACAGCCAACCTTACAGCAGGCCATCTCTTAATACAACTAATTGCAACCGCAGCCTTCGTACTAATCACTATTATACCTTCAGTAGCTATCCTCACCTCTATAATTTTATTCCTTCTCACTATTTTAGAAGTAGCTGTTGCTATAATCCAAGCTTATGTCTTTGTACTTCTCCTAAGTCTATACTTACAAGAAAACGTTTAATAATGGCCCATCAAGCACATGCATATCATATAGTTGACCCAAGCCCATGACCATTAACAGGAGCTATTGCTGCTCTACTTATAACCTCAGGTCTAGCCATTTGATTTCACTTTCACACCATTTCACTCTTATTATTAGGATTGATTCTTCTCGTCCTAACAATGATTCAATGATGACGAGACATCATTCGAGAAGGAACATTTCAAGGTCACCATACCCCCTCAGTTCAAAAAGGTTTACGATATGGAATAATTTTATTTATCACATCAGAAGTATTTTTCTTCCTAGGATTTTTCTGAGCATTTTACCATTCTAGTTTAGCTCCAACCCCTGAACTAGGGGGCTGTTGACCACCCACAGGAATTTCACCTCTAGACCCATTTGAAGTACCCCTACTCAATACTGCTGTACTCCTAGCTTCTGGTATTACAGTTACTTGAGCACATCACAGTATCATGGAAGGTAATCGAAAAGAAGCTATCCAAGCTCTTACACTTACAGTTATTTTAGGCTTATATTTTACAGCTCTTCAAGCTATAGAATATTACGAAGCTCCTTTCACCATCGCTGATGGAGTTTATGGAACTACCTTTTTTGTAGCAACAGGTTTTCATGGCTTACATGTTATTATTGGATCCACATTTCTAATCGTTTGTTTACTACGTCAAATTCTATTTCACTTTACATCAGAACACCACTTTGGCTTTGAAGCCGCCGCATGATACTGACATTTTGTTGACGTAGTATGATTATTCCTCTATGTATCAATTTATTGATGAGGCTCATAAAACTTTTCTAGTATAACTAGTACAAATGACTTCCAATCATTTAATCTTGGTTAAATTCCAAGGAAAAGTAATGAACCTCATCATATTTTCCATTACAATTACTGCCCTAATCTCCCTAATCTTAGTATTTATTACATTTTGACTTCCAGCCATCAATCCAGATAATGAAAAGTTATCCCCATACGAATGTGGATTTGATCCATTAGGCTCTGCTCGCCTCCCATTCTCCATTCGATTTTTCTTAGTAGCAATTCTTTTCCTATTATTTGATCTAGAAATTGCTTTACTCCTTCCTCTACCATGGGGAGACCAACTTTATTCACCATTCATTACTATCATTTGAGCCTCAATAATTATTATTCTTCTCACATTAGGACTTGTATACGAATGACTCCAAGGAGGTCTTGAATGAGCAGAATAGATATTTAGTCCAAAAAAAGACCATTAATTTCGACTTAATAAATTATGGTGAAAGTCCATAAATATCTTATGACCCCTATCTACTTCATAATCACCTCAGCATTTATTCTAAGCCTCACAGGATTAGCTTTTAATCGATCACACCTTCTATCAGCCCTAATCTGCCTTGAAGGAATGATACTTTCACTATTTATTGCAATTGCCATCTGAACCCTAACAATAAACTCCCCCTCATTATCCTTAGCACCCATAATTCTATTAACATTCTCTGCCTGCGAAGCAAGTTCAGGCTTAGCCTTACTTGTAGCCGCCACCCGCACCCACGGAACAGACCATCTTAATAATCTTAACCTCTTACAATGTTAAAAGTCCTAATCCCTACCATCCTCTTATTACCAATTTCATGAATTTCACCTAAAAAATGAATGTGAACTTCAACTATCTCCAACAGTCTTCTAATTGCATTAATAAGTCTATTCTGATTTAAATGAGATCTTGAAGTAGGCTGAAACTACTCTAACCTATTTATAGGTATTGACCCCCTTTCTGCCCCCCTACTTACATTAACCTGCTGACTCCTCCCATTAATACTATTAGCTAGCCTAAAACATTTAACTGTTGAACCCCACAAACGACAACAAATTTATATTTCCTTATTAATTATTCTCCAAATTTCCCTAATTATAGCATTTAGTGCAACAGAAATAATCTTATTTTACGTAATATTTGAAACAACACTTATTCCAACACTAATTATTATTACACGATGGGGTAATCAAACTGAACGCCTTAATGCAGGTATCTACTTCCTATTTTACACCCTTGCAGGATCATTACCTTTATTAATCGCTTTACTTACCTTACAAAAAGACTTAGGTTCTTTATCAATACTTATTTTACAATACCCAAATACTACTAACTTGTGTTCCTGAACTAATAAATTTTGATGAATTGCCTGCATAATTGCCTTTCTAGTAAAAATGCCTCTATACGGAGTCCATTTATGATTGCCAAAAGCACATGTAGAAGCACCCATCGCTGGTTCCATAATTTTAGCTGCAGTTCTCCTTAAACTTGGAGGTTATGGTATAATACGTATTATTGTTATACTTAACCCACTAACAAAAGAAATAGCCTATCCATTCTTAATCTTAGCAATCTGAGGTATTATTATAACTAGTTCTATCTGCTTACGACAAACAGATCTTAAATCTTTAATCGCTTATTCCTCAGTCAGCCATATAGGACTTGTAGCAGCAGCTATCTTAATTCAAACCCCATGAAGCTTTGCAGGAGCCACTGCCCTTATGATTGCCCACGGCCTAATCTCTTCAATACTCTTCTGTTTAGCTAATACCAACTACGAACGAATCCATAGCCGAACACTACTTTTAGCCCGTGGTACTCAAATTATTTTACCTCTTATAGGAACATCATGATTTCTAGCCAACTTAGCCAACCTTGCTTTACCCCCTAGCCCAAATCTCATAGGAGAATTACTCATTATTACCTCCCTATTCAAATGATCAAACTGAACCATCATCCTTACAGGAACTGGCGTGCTATTAACAGCATCCTATTCCTTATATATATTTTTAATAACACAACGAGGTCCCACACCCCAACACCTATTCTTCCTATCACCTTCACATACACGAGAACATTTACTAATGTATCTTCATCTTCTCCCAACAATTCTCATTATTATTAAACCAGAACTCATCCTAGGATGAACATTTTATGTTTATAGTTTAATTAAAACATTAGATTGTGATTCTAAAAATAAAAGTTAAAATCTTTTTATCCATCAAGAGAGGTTTGGAACAAAAAGAACTGCTAACTCTTTTACTCATGGTTCAACTCCATGGCTCACTTAAGCTTCTGAAAGATAATAGTAATCTATTGGTCTTAGGAACCAAAAACTCTTGGTGCAACTCCAAGCAAAAGCTATGAACCCAATCATCTTCAACTCCTCATTCCTATTAATTTTCATTACTCTTCTTTACCCCTTAATATTATCCATTACAATACCACAAAAAACTACTAATCCACATTGAGCATCTACCCATGTTAAAATAGCCGTTAAACTCTCCTTCCTTATCAGCTTAATTCCACTATTTATTTTCCTTGACCAAGGAGTAGAGTCAATCACCACAAACTGAAACTGAATCAATTTAGGACCAATAAACATTAACCTCAGCTTCAAATTTGACTTATACTCTATCATTTTTACACCCGTAGCTTTATACGTAACATGATCAATTTTAGAATTCGCACTCTGATATATACACACAGACCCAAACTCAAACCGTTTCTTTAAGTATCTACTTCTTTTTCTCATAACAATAATTATTCTTATTACTGCCAATAATTTATTTCAACTCTTCATTGGATGAGAAGGTGTAGGTATTATATCCTTCTTGTTAATCGGCTGATGATATAGCCGAATAGATGCCAACACTGCAGCCTTACAAGCAGTTATTTATAATCGTATTGGAGATATTGGTCTTATCCTTAGTATAGCATGATTTGCCACTAATCTCAACTCATGAGAAACTCAACAAATATTTATTTTAGCCAAAAATATAGATTTAACCTTACCACTATTAGGCTTAGTACTAGCTGCTGCCGGAAAATCAGCACAATTCGGTCTCCACCCATGGCTGCCATCAGCCATGGAGGGACCTACACCAGTCTCCGCCCTACTTCATTCCAGTACAATAGTAGTAGCCGGTGTATTTCTTCTAATCCGACTCCATCCACTAATTCAAGATAATAAACTAATCTTATCAGCTTGCCTATGCTTAGGAGCATTAACAACCCTATTTACAGCCACCTGTGCTCTTACCCAAAACGATATCAAGAAGATTGTAGCCTTCTCCACATCTAGTCAATTAGGCCTCATAATAGTGACAATTGGACTAAATCAACCTCAATTAGCCTTCCTACATATTTGTACCCACGCCTTTTTTAAAGCTATACTTTTCCTCTGTTCCGGCTCTATCATTCATAGCTTAAATAATGAACAAGATATCCGAAAAATAGGAGGTCTTCATAAAATATTACCATTCACTGCTTCATCCCTTACAATTGGAAGTTTAGCCCTCACAGGTATACCATTCTTATCAGGCTTCTTTTCAAAAGATGCTATTATTGAAGCCATAAACACATCAAACCTAAACGCCTGAGCCCTAACCTTAACCCTTTTAGCTACTTCCTTCACTGCTATCTATAGCTTACGACTCATCTTCTTCACTTTAATAAATTCACCTCGATTCCCACCCATATCCCCAATCAATGAAAACAATCCAATACTTATTAAACCTCTAAAACGCCTAGCTTATGGAAGTATCCTAGCTGGCTTATTAATCTCCTCCAACATAAATCCTATTAAAACCCAAGTCATAACAATACCAACCACCCTCAAACTTTCAGCCCTACTAGTTACAATCATTGGACTATTACTAGCCTTAGAATTAGCTAACCTCACCAAACACCAATTAAAAATTAATCCATCCATAAACCCCCATAATTTCTCTAACCTCCTAGGATACTTTCCCACAATTATTCACCGTTTATATCCCAAAATTAATCTCCACTGAGCCCAAACCATTTCTACACACCTAATCGATTTAACATGAAATGAAAAAATAGGTCCAAAAAATATATTTATTCAACAAACATCCATAATTAAAATATCTACTTCCCCCCAACAAGGCTTTATTAAAATTTACTTCATAATCTTCTTCCTAACACTAATTTTCACTACCTTAATTTTCACTTAAACTGTACGTAACGTTCCCCAAGAAACACCACGAGTTAATTCTAACACAACAAATAAAGCCAAAAGCAATATTCAACCACTCAATATCAATAAAATACCCCCATAAGAATATAATAAAGCTACACCACTAAAATCCCCACGAATCATTTCCAGATTATTAATTTCATCCCCAACAAATCACCCTCACCCCCAATCTCCAACAAAATACTTATTAATGTACATTAAACACCCTACATAAAATATAATATATATAAGTACAGATCAATCTCCCCATGACTCAGGGTAGGGTTCCGCAACAAGAGCCGCAGTATAAGCAAATACAACCAATATACCACCCAAATAAATTAAAAACAATACTAATGATAAAAAAGAACTTCCAGAACTAACCAATAAACCACATCCCACACCAGCAGAAATCACTAATCCTAAAGCAGCATAATAAGGAGATGGGTTAGAAGCTACTGCTACTAAACCTATAAGAAAACTAAACATTATAATAAACATTAAATAAGTCATATATTCCTACTTAGATTTTAACTAAGACTAATAATCTGAAAAACTACCGTTGTTATTCAACTACAAGAACCTAATGACCATAAATATCCGAAAAACCCATCCACTAATTAAAATTATTAATAGTTCACTCATTGATTTACCCACTCCAATCAATATTTCAATCTGATGAAATTATGGTTCACTACTAGGACTCTGTTTAATTATCCAAATCCTTACAGGCCTATTTCTAGCCATACATTACACTGCAGATATTTCATCCGCTTTCTCATCAGTCATCCACATTTCCCGAGACGTTAATTATGGATGACTTATCCGCAACATCCATGCCAACGGAGCCTCTATCTTTTTTATCTGTATTTATTTACATATTGCTCGAGGACTCTATTATGGTTCTTACCTAAATAAAGAAACATGAAATATTGGAGTAATTTTATTATTTTTACTAATAGCCACAGCCTTCGTAGGTTATGTGCTTCCCTGAGGACAAATATCATTCTGAGGGGCAACAGTCATTACCAATCTCCTATCAGCTTTCCCTTATATTGGCAATATCTTAGTTGAATGAATTTGAGGTGGTTTCTCAGTAGATAATGCTACCCTCACCCGATTCTTTGCCTTCCATTTCCTATTACCATTTCTAATTGCTGCACTCGCTCTTCTACACCTACTATTTTTACACGAAACAGGCTCAAATAACCCAACCGGACTAAACTCGGATATAGACAAAATCCCCTTCCATCCTTACCTATCTTACAAAGATTTTTTAGGTTTCTTCATTCTTATCCTATTATTAATAAGCCTAGCCTTATTTTCACCAAACCTATTAGGAGATGCAGAAAACTTCATTCCCGCCAACCCACTAGTTACACCTCCACATATTAAACCCGAATGATACTTCTTATTTGCCTATGCTATCCTACGTTCTATTCCAAACAAACTAGGAGGAGTTCTAGCTCTACTATTCTCCATCATTATCCTCATATTAGTCCCATTATTACATACATCAAAACAACAAAGTTCCACATTCCGACCAATTACCCAAACCTTATTCTGAACCCTAGTCACAACCACCATTATCTTAACATGAATTGGAGGACAACCAGTAGAACAACCATTCATTATTATTGGGCAAATTGCCTCAATCCTATACTTTTCACTAATTCTTATTTTATTCCCCCTAATCGGTTGATGAGAAGATAAAATCTTAAATCTCTAAATGTTTTGGTAGCCTAAAACAAGGCATCGGTCTTGTAAACCGAAGACTGAAGGTGAAAACCCTCCCCAAAACAACCAATATTCAGAATAAAGAGGATTGAACTCTCATCCTTGACTCCCAAAGCCAAGATTTTGCTTAAACTATATCCTGAAAAAGACCATAACTTTCTAATCATGACTTTTACCCTCTCGCCCCATTCTACTTAAATATAAAAAAATATTATTAAGTCATTACAATAATTTACAAAAAAATGTTAAATTTGTTAAATTGCAAAAAAACATTTTTTTTCGCTAATTATAGCGATTATAGAAATAATAGTACATCACTATGTATAATAATCATAAATCGATTTTCCCCACACACTATGTATAATACTCATTACATTATATCCAGCTATTTCATTACATACATATTTTGACCCCCATATATCTAAAATCAACAGTATTATTACTAACAGTCCTATATTACCATTGTATATCATTCTCCATTGGTAGGTCATACTTTTCTAAGTAATAAATTATATTATTAGATTTATTAATCGTCAGGGTTGGCGAGAACCGACCAACACTCTAATATAGGTACCTTTGCACGACTTGTGGTACTGAATATGATTTCTTCCCCAAAAATTGATCAAATTTGACATTTGGCAACCTCGATACGCATACGTCTTTTAATTGCGTCAGCCTGACTTCACCCTAGTTCCCTCGATTGTCATTCTACTCTTAATCGTCTCAAGATTTATAGGGCCTCCCAGTTTTTTTTGGGGGGAATGAAGCCATCACTAGCCCTTCCGGGTTAATGAAAACCATTTTAGTTAGATTCGTCCTGTAATCGACATAGTATTATTAATCAAATTACTTAATTCATTTCATCACCACTTGTCAAAATAAGACACATTAAGAATATCCAGAACTGAACATCATTAGAAATATTCGATTACTATACTGAGATAATTGAACAACAGGTTAATAAAAACATTTTATTAACCCCCAGTAATATTAAGAATGAATATTTGATTAATGGGAAAAACTAAGATTTCTTAACCACAAAGATCTATATATAGGCATAATTATATTTTATATAGGTACCCCTGTGTTACGAAAAGGAAAAAAAGCTTAATACATTTTTTTGGGAAAAACCCCCCTCCCCCTTAATATACACAGCTATCTCGAAAAACCCCTAAAACGAGGGCGAATGCATATTTTTATGTATTGACATGTGATAATATTTATCGTTATATATAGTGTCACACTATGACAT